TGATGTCTAGGACCGAAAGATGAGTGGAAGAAGCCATCCCCATACTCTCTAGTGGCACGAACTTACTTCCAACAAAAAAGCACTATGGAGTAAGAGAGAAGGAACGGAGAAAGGAAAGAATACCTCAGAACTGCTATGCTACATAGAGAAAGACCTTCTACGTTATCTAGCTATTACTAAGTTAAAATAGTTGAACTATGAGACTATGATCTGAAATAGAATAAGAAGTAATGAAAAAGATCTGATAGTAATAAGAAGAGATATAGAAAGTGTGATAATAAAGACGAAAGGAGAATAACGCTACTGCATATGCAAGGACTGGCTCACCCGGAATTGGTAAATCGAAAAATGGAGAGTAAGAGGTATCAAAAAGAGACCTACTCTTTATCGAGACTATTTGAAAGTGCTAAACAAAACTAAGGAATATGAGATGCTAGTCTTATCGGATATAGAGCTCAGCTTGCCTAAATATCATAATCTAAATATCATAAGCGATGTACTTTTTTGTCATTAGCTTGTAAATGGAAGGTGTAATATTCATGCTTTTCAATACTGTCTCTTGGTGTCATAAGTACTTTTCTTACTACGTGACTTATTTTTGGTCTATCTACATTCCAGGAAAGTGTTTTTTCGACGTTCAATGGCAGAAATGCTATGGTTACATCGTATATGTGACAGCTAGTTGCAACTAGGGTAGGTTTACGCCGATTCTCCAAAGTCATAAGGCTGAAAACCAGTTGACGGAACTTGAACTTGGTTGGATCACTTACCCGATACATCCCTCTTTCATTGGTTTTGTGTTTATACATAGGGAAATCCGCTGGTTTGCATCCCAACAGCCCCAACCTTGTGATAAGATCCATGGCATACTTGCACTGAGACAGACATACGCCTTTCTTTGATCTCGCTACCCCGATTCCCAAGAAAGATGGAAGATCACCCAACTCTTTGATGGCAAAGGTTTTCTTTAGGTGTCCTTGTTGTTCATCTATGGAACTTAGGTAATCTCCAGTGACATCGGACTGCTATCGTAGAGAAAAGAAAGGCAGCTTAAAGGAAAGCAGTTGTAAGAGAAAAATCCCCCACCTAGCATTATACTTTCTTACCACCGTTGAAAAGCATTTTGAAAAGGCCTTGACGGAAGTTAAGTCACCCAATGAAGTAAGTAAAAAAAGGGCAAGGGCTGGTTGTTCGTTGCGCTTTACTTTATTTAAAGCAATGTTCTTCCAGTCTTATGCTCTGGAGGGGAGGAATCCCCCCGTACCACGAGATCTATCTGTTCCTCTTTCCCTTACCCGATCTGGCCTTCCTTCGGGTGTGGTTTTGAGGCCAGCCACCTCTTCCATAGCCTTCGAGGCTAGGAAACGACTTCTATTTTGGCCAGCCAGCGGGAACACGAGCAAAGGCTACTTCCAAGTCAGCGGGTATAATATTATGCAAAAGATAAGCCTTCCGCCCCAAGTGAGTTGTCTGTTCCCATTTCCCTCACTAGGACTGGGTTACCGAGGATCATCCCTCCAACTCACCGTAAGGTAATAAGACAACGTTTGGAGAGGTCAGATATGTTGGTGAGGCTGTCTTTGTCAACCTTAGCCAGTATATCCTCTCCTGCTCTGGATATTGTTCGGGTGGTCCACTCAGCCTTGGTCATGTTGTCCTCAACGCGATCACTTCTTGAGCGGTATATCCCAGAGATCCAAGCGGCAGAAGAGAAAGGAAGGTGTAAAGCGGTAAGGCATTACGCTGTGGTCAATCTTCAGATATGGAGTAGGTACCGAACCGGAGTCAGAGTCAGCTGCGGCATTTCATTCAGTCAGCTTGGCTTTTTCTATAGTTTGCCTTTTTTTTTGTCTACCTTCTTGAGTCAATGTCGCATTGGTCCATTCCGGTCTTCAGTCAGTCAAGTCAGTGTGCACCAAGCAAGCAAGCCAGTGAATTGATCCTCGGGTGAATAGAGTAAGATAGTGAAGTGATCCTAGCTCAATGCTTTCCTATCTGGTCCGAGCCGAGGGTTACTCTAAGGGATAGCTAGACTAGTTGCATGGTAACTTCCTCGATTCAGGACTGATGTGAATAGCCCTTAAAGGGGATCCCTCTCTCAGTCAGTCAAGTCGGAATCGAGTTCATACAGAGAGAGTCTGTTCAACTCTGCTTTGAAGCATTCAATAAAGTAAGAGTCAGCCAGGCTTTGCTGTGGCACTTATTTTATCTATTTATTAAGTCATTTTGCATTCCACTTTGGGAAAGAAAATCTCTGTATTATAATGTATTCTAAGCCTAATAGCTAGTCTTTGGATGGGAGTTCGAGTTCAGGATCGGAACTCGAAGGCAGGAAAAGCATGAAGTAAGCTCAGTAAGCAGTAAACAATGAAAGAAAGTCTGTCAGTAAGGACGCATTTAGCGATGGGAAAGATTCAATAGATAGAGTAACAAAGGGAGTTGAAGTGATCCCAGTCCCAGCAGGGTAAGAATAATGGAATTCTACTAGTTCAGTTCAGTTAGGATATATAAATGAGTAATTCAAAGGATAAAAATTCATATTTGATAGGATTCGATTCATTTTAGTAATGCACAAAACAAATGGGATTGATTATGTATCACAATTTCATCACTACATCGAAGGCTTTTTTGTAAATATATTGATAAGATAGCTTGGTATCCAAACTGTATCAATGATTGTGATCCTCATTGTGTACATAATTCGTGTTAGGATATACCAAATAAATTGGGTATAGGGCATATAACAAAAGAGTTTCCATTTCTATCGGTCATAAATATATATATAAATTCAAAGCAGACAGGAACCAATTGAATGGTTGTTGGGTTATTGTTCCAGCACCCTAATTCTTAATAGTTCCGTTCCGTCAGGCTCTGATGAAATAAAATATAAAAAAAGACCTTCAAGAAAGAAAACCATTTTCAAGAGACAAACTCCAGTGAACCACTTTCCGCCTCTCTTCATTCCATTCATTCCCCTTTGTTTGAAGGAAGTAAAAAAACAAAGAATCTAACGCTCTAGTCTAATTGAAGACTTTCAACGCTCATGCTATTTGAAAGAGCTTTCAACATGGAGTGGAGACTCCATAACGTACACAAAGAGTCACTCATCCATGAATAGAATCCTCATTCAGGTCTTGTTCCGCACTCAAATGGATAACTCAAACCCTTACCTTGACCAGTTTGTAGTGGAAAACCTCGATGACATAATCGTTTATAGTCACTCACTGGAGGTCAACAAGAGCCTGAGTACAGTGTTCCGGGTGTAGCAGGAAAAGAAGCTGTACGTGAAACGGTGCTCAGACGAAAGTGCTATTTCTTGGCCATTGGATCAGCAAGGGTGTGATTCAGATGGATCAAGAGAAGATCAGGTCTGTTGTGGACTGGGAAGTGCCGAAGAAGGAGAGAGCAGGCAGCAGTGGTGAAGCCGAATGCTCGAAGCCATTTTTTATACGGCAAGACAGCTCAGGAGGAGTCTAAAGTGGCCACAACCTAGTAGGGGTTTGACGGCAAGCGCAGTGGAGAGCGCCAGGACGGGCGTCAAGGAGAACGTCGAGACGCCGGAGCGCGAGGCCTGCAGAGGAGATAATAAAAGGCTCCGCAGAGGAGATCCGGTAACTGTTATGAATGTGGAGGAGTGGGGCATTTTTCCCGTTACTGTCCCAATCGGAGGACGGACGAATGCAGCTGGGGGAGTGCAGAATAGACCAGCTGAAGATGGAAGAGTGAACGTTGTGGAGCCTAGAGCCCGGGAAGACGGTAGTCGGAAACATAGCGGGGGTTCAGAAGCTTAGGAGAGGAGACGGTTTCGCTGTCGTTAGATTGTGTGGCAACGTGAGCCAACGTCAGCAGAAAGGAGGAGGAAACGGAAGGCTGTATTCCGAATCTATGTCGGAATTGGCCAGTGCAAAGATGATCATTGATGCTGGGGCAGTTCAAGCAGGACGTCTGGTGTGACGTCGTCCCTATGGACGTATTACATATACAACTTTTATTACCTAGGTACTAAAAGTAGGGTGTTACCCGCGTAGGGAGAACACCGGTTTACTTTTAACGGCAAACGCGGTTATTGCCATCAGAATACTTTGGCAGAATACTTTGGTTGGCTAAGGAGAAAACGTGTTGTTGGCATACCATTTCTGGACGTGGTGGAAGAGTCCATAGAATGCTATGCCTTTCTAGCAAAGCCAACTAGCAGAGCCGATGCGAGGATCGGTGGGATGCCGTAGTCATACGGAGGCAATCGGAAAGGCTTTGACGGAAGGAGGACCGGGAAGTGCAGATGTTTCTGCAACACTCTTCCGACTTGATGCCGAAGGAATTGCCGGCTGGATTACCCCCTAAGAGTGGAGGAGGATATAGAAGCAGATTGAGTTGCAGGCGGGAGCGAGTCTACCCTGCAAAGCGGCTTATCGCTTATCCCCATTTTCAAATGAGGAGATCCGACGTCAAGTGCAGGAATTGCTGTCGAAGGGGCGGGGGAGTCTCAGTCCGTGTTCAACGCCTGCTTGACTAGCTCAAAAGGAGGCAGCTGGAGTGTGTAGATGGGCTTTGAATAAGATAAGGGTGTGAACTACTTCCAATAATGCCAACGATGGATGACATTATGGACTGCCTGTCGGGAGCGTGTTACTTCGCAAAGTCTGTGCTGGTAGTGGCGGCATCCAATCCGACGGGAAGGAAGGGAAAAAAAAGGCTTTCAACACCAAAGACGGCTTGTACGAGTGGTTGGTGACGCCGTTTGGGTTGACGAACGCACCCAGTACGTACGTTCATGAGGCTGATGAACGAGGTGCTCAGGCCGTGGATCGGTGAGTTCGTCATTGTTGATTAGTAAACTATTCTTGTCTTTAGTCGGAGTCGGCTCGAACACTTCGAGCATTTGAAAACGGTTTTCAATCGGTTGAGGGGGGAGCAGTTGTTTATCAACCGAGATAAGGGTGAGGCAGAATTCTTGGGGAACTCATCTATTTTTTATTTGTAGTATCCCGAGAAGCTCCGAATTCGAAAGTCGCGTCCCTCTCGGTCGAGGCTGACAGCTCCTGCGCCCCCCCTATATAACATGGGAACTCCACTAGAATAGAAAGAATTCAACCTTGACGTTGCTATAACGCAACGCCTCGCTCGCTCCTACGTTTGCAGGCTCTGTTGAATAGCAAGCCGGCAGAGAGTGCACCAAATGCGCACCACTACCACAAATATGCTTAACACACACCTCTAAGGTCGCCCTCCCGCCTCGTGTTTTCGCCAGAGTGTTGTGCCATACTTCGATAATTACACGGTTCGGAGGAACGAACTCTAACTCATTTGGGTGAAAGCTCCTTCTTCCAATCCCGTAGAGAGGCCTGGAAGAATTGATTGAGAATAACAAGACGATTGACCGAATCATCCTATCCTAACCTAAATAAAGACATCATGCCCTAGACGCGAAGGTGAGTAAGAGACCCAGGTAAATTCTGCGAAGATAGAAGAGCGGACTTCTGAGGAGACTGGAAGCCTATAAATAATAGGAATGGCGAACTGGAACCTCATCCTTCAAAGGTTTGGTGTATAAAAGTCCTATTTGTCAAGACCCCGACCTTGCGTCTTCCTTGTGGTGGGGGACTGCGGCAAGATTTTTTGAGGGAGACACATGACCCTCAACGGGCTGGACATCCGGGAATTGAACGAATGCTGGCATTGTTGACAATCTTGTCTTACTGGCCTCGGACGGAAGAAGATGTGGAAGCAAGGCATATACGGGGATGTGGATGATATCTATTTCTTTATCCATCGGATATATGGATATGCATGTGAGGTGCGTGTGCTCCCACTGGGACTGGGCTAATTACTCAACTATCCCCTACGGGGATCGAACCCGTGTCTTCGACATGAAAAGACGATGTCCTAACCACTAGACGAAAGGGAAAAAAAAGGTGGAATGCATACCTTATTTTATCTTTATATACCTTTAGGAATAGGAAAAGCAGATTCATTAAGGCGACTAAAAACTCAATTGAATGCATCCTTGAGTGACTCTGATCACACCTTTAGGAACAGAAGAGACTGAAAAGGTCACTCTCAATTGAAAAGGTGACTTTCCATTATCTCGGTTTCGGCTGCATTCATTTATTCAACTTGATACGGGGGAAGTACGACACAGTAGTGTTGGCTGGGTCTCGCTCCCTTCCCGCACTCTTCCTCCCCCTCCCCACTCAAAAGAGCGATGGAGAATCTCGATCACTGAACGTCCGGGGCGATTTGAAGCGACTTGTAGTGCCTTCGATCGATAAAGCTTCTGGTCAAGATTACAAAACGATGCTTCCTTGATTCCTCTAGTGTGGTTTCTTCTTTTTTAGTAATAGAAGGATAAAGCGCTGTAATAATGAGTCGTATGGGAAAGCTTCGGTATATTAGTTGGTTGGTTCCCAATCGTTATTGTCTTGGTTTACGCCTTGGTGATCTAATTGCTTCTACTTAACTCAGAAGTAAGGTTGCTAGCTCGTCCGGTTCATTTGCTGTCCCTGCCCGCTCGCACTCTCTTCTCCTGCTGCTGTCCTCCGTCCAGTTTCGGATCGAAGAAAGAACAGATTTTAGCAAGTTTGAGAAGCCTTAAGGCAGCCCGTGTAATGGTTGAAGTTATGAGGCAAAGATAAGAAGCTTTTTTTGAGGAAAACGAGTAAAGGAAGCGGCTTGCTTCTTCCTACCAACAAGAAAAATAAATTATCAGGATATCGAAAATGGTTAAATCGCCCTGCTAGCTTAAGTCAAAGAGAGTAATCGGGAGTAGTGAAAGTCAACCTTTCCTGCCGATGAGCCAAGAAATTTTCTCACGCGTAGCCGTCGGTGGTTGTTAGGAAGTCCGCTTCTCACCCAATTTCCTACTAGCGTACGTACTCAAATCTCTGCTTTCTTTTCCTTAAGTAGCGAAGCGCTTTCAATTCCCCTTGCTGTTAATGAGTAAAGGATGGCTGTCAGCCTCCGAAGACCTAAGTGGTGTAGTTGCTCTCTCTCACAGTCATGAGTCAGTCTATCTTTAGCTTCTATTTAGGAGCTGCTAACCTCACTTTGTTCGGGAAAGGCTTTGTAGGAATTCGGCCATCTTCCTCGGTTGTTGGTTCACCTCATGAGTAAACTACCTGCTTTCCCGCCTATTGACAGAAGGAGAACTGCACTTTGTGAGATAGCGATCTCATTATCCTTAGGCCCTCTTTCGTCGTCAGCTGACAGACGAGAAGGGGAAGGACTACAACTAGCCAGCTGTAACGACTGGGAACTGCTCTTACTGACCACCGGCGAGATGAACTTCAACATTCCCTCTCTCTATGTATTTCTAGATATCGGTAATTCGATATGCGCTTTACCACATATGAAAGTCAGGTTTGACGGTAGGGTGGGGAGTCATTATTACCACTTGTGCTGTATCCATAGAGGATAAAATGCCTCACTAGCTTTTGACCATAGCATAGGTGGGAGTGATTCGTCAGGGTAGTCTCGTCTATACGGTTCTGCCGGGTGGACTCAAGGGGGGGGGGTGCCATCTATACAAGAAGAAGTGCCATCTACACGAGAAGAAGAGGAAGCAAAGCTCGGCTCGTTATCGAGGAAGCGACTGCATCTTAAGTAGGTAGAAGTCAAAGCACGACCCAAGCCCGTGAGGTGAGGTCGCGTGTCAAAGCAGCACAAATAGGAACTACATCCAGTACCGGGGACCAATGAGCAATATGCCCCCAGGTGTCTTTCTTGTGGACCAGGACTTGAGAAGGAGTCGTCTTTTTTTGATAAGAAAACTAGTACACGAAAGAGATAGTTATCCGATCGAGTAACGTATGGTACTGCCGAGCCATGTTCTTCACCACTCGTATAGTGGCCATGTGTTCTTCACTTGTATAATATGCGTACCCAACCAAGTCAAGGGCTGAGCGCCTTTGATATATCATTTATCTAGTGATCGAGAAATGCAACTCGATCAGGGTCGAGCCAATTATTGTAATGCTTTACTCACAGCTACAAGACTTTATTGGTCCGGTTCTTTTCCCTTCTGCCTTAACTTAAAACTAAAATAGTTCGTACGCATCTTTTTCTTTGCCTTTTGTGCTGTAGGGTCTTTAGACACTTGAGTTGCTGCACCCCCGCGGGTTGGTATGATATATACTCGATTACTCATACTTGATTGCTTGATATATCCATGCCAGTAGGGAGGGAAATACTTAATTGGCTTCGAGCTGCCCTTCTCTTTTAGAATCTGGAATTCCGGCGGGGCATATTTCTTGATATTTTTCAAAGAAAGCCCTATTTTTTTTAGCTGTTAGCGCGCAGTAGCCCATCTCATGATACGGAGAGAACCATTTGATATGAGTAACAATTAGTTTCCTTTCACCGGACGTGTGGCATTAAGAGCCCCTTGGGATCCTTCCTCATCAAGAGAAGAGATCCACTCATGCATAGCTTCGACTAAGAATAATAATACAAGCAAGGGAGTCTTCTTCTTCGGAGTCGCCCTAGGTTTCGATCGACCATCGGTGAGACCCCTCTTGCTGAAGTACTGGTTCCCTTCACTAAAAGAAAGAACTCGTTGAGACTTGGTCCATTCTTAGGAGAACCTCGTCTATCCCTCTCTCACCTCAAGGTATGGTTTGGGCCCCGGTGGTGGTGGAGGTAGATACGGACCCCTGTAGAACAGGATATCATCATTCTTGTTCTTCGCCTGCACTGTCAAGAATGCCCCAAACAAAAGAAAAGGGTCTTCGATGTCCTTCGCATGCTGCAATGTTGGGATAGGACGTTTCGTGTCGCAGAAGTATGCTTCTCGGACTCGAGCCAATTCTTCTTCGTTATCAGATGAGGCATCTTCTACCACTATACTAATTACATGTGACTGCACATTGTCTTCATACGTGCCATTTTCAAAAAACGATGACCCCTCAGATTCTGAGCTTATCATGTCCAAATGAGTAGGCTGGTACCCCAATATGGTAAAGTTGTGTAATCCCTTTTCAGTGGTGAACCAGGTGGATTCCATGACTTTCCTCGTGACTGATTCTAGTGGTGCCAAGATTCCTTCGCCTTTCCCAAGCACGCATGGGTTGGAGAAGTCGTACCCCATTTCCGACATAATTCTTCTTACTTCTGTCTTGAAGTTATGGAATTCCGGCTTCCGCTTGACGGTGAGGGCGCCGCATGTTGGGCGCAACAAGCGTCCAGATGTTCTCACAAAAGTGACAGCTCCTTGTGACAATAATGTACTGTCTGGCATACTTTGCGCAACCATGTTCACCGTCTATCTATTGGCCCTGTTGTTGGCAAGAGGGTTTGGTACGTCGTTAACCGGCGACTTTCACTTTCCAATTTCCGCTCAACTCGTGTACCTATCTATTCCTCTTCCTCGAGCCGAGTAAGGTCTTTCAGAGCCTAGGCTAGTCCTCTCCTCTACCGGTGTTGACTCTCTCTTTCCTGTTCGTCTGAGATCCCGCTCGTTCCCGTCCTTCGCTTCAGGGCCTGTCCCTCGAGTACTCCATATCCGCGTACTTCACTGCCTTCCCGCTACCAGAAGACCCTCTCTTCCTCTTACTAAGCTTTTGGCACTAAGGAAAGAGGACCCACAGCCGATTCTTACCCTATTCCTAAGGCTATAGCTCCATCCCCGACTACTGAATTACCTGATGAGATAGCTTGAACAGCGGAAATCCCCGATTGAAGCTGAATCTCCTCTCCTGGGCCTAGCCCTCTTTCTTGAAGAACCTAGCCGGGAATGAACTTCCTTTTCATAGCTCGGAATGAATTTCCGTATCATCTTTCCGGAAGTGCGAGATTCACTATCCTTTCTTCCGTTAAGGAAGATGCCTTCATCAATCCGGCAAGAAAAGGTGGTTGTTCGCTTCCTTTCTTCAAAGCAGGAAATATGCGCTAAAGGTAGATATTAGATATTCGTTTCGGGGTAATATTTTGAAATAGATTCTATTTCTTTCCTAGGTGACCAACCACTCCTGCACTTGTTCCTTCTTCTCTTCTTCTACTCACGGATGGCTTCTACCGGCTAGCTTCTTTCAAGGCAAGGGGAGCTCATCTATTCATTTCCCTCTTACGAGCTTATGCTAAGGATGTTCTTCGATCCCAGGAAGTTCTTCGCTCGTAGGCTACCCCCGTTCTAAGCTTAGATCAATACCTACTGGTACTGGTTCCATCAATTAAATTTCCTCGGCCCTGAGCAATCTAAACTTTTTTAGATCAAGAAAACAAGCCTGAAGGTGCTAAAATAACCCTTGGGTAAGGATGTTTTGGTAAGGACGTCAAGAATATACGGCCGAGGTTTAATAAAGAAAATTCAGTGATCGAGCCTCTTCAAACCTCGCCTTTACAGTCGAGTGGCTACGCTCCTTAGTGTTAGTTCTACCCTTTCAAGATATCCCAATCGTAAAGTACCTAACCTAAGCACGGGGTGAGACAACTAATTAATAGTTAGCCACTCAGGACAGAGATTTGATTAAAGGCTATAAATTCTTATTTTCCCTTAGTCTGTTTGCCTGCGAACCTTCTTGGCTTGATAGTTCAAGTAGTAATGGCGATCTCCTGTCTGTGGTAGTCAAGCATGTCTGTGGCTAGAGGAGAAAGGCAGTAAATCTTAGTGCCCTGTAAGCGGTAGTTGAAGTCAGGCTTTCTAACTCCTAGTCGGCTAGTAGACGGAGGGGAGAGGGTTCCGAAGGAAGTGAAAACGAAGGCAAAAGTAATTTTCTTTGGACGAAATACCGGTAGCAAGTCTTCTCAAGACTACTTTCTTTGTTATAAAAGTTACACGACTAAGATCCTCTTTCGCATTGTCTTCCCACACCACCGGATATGAACCCAACAAGACCATCAATAGCGTCTGCGAGAACTCTAACGGTGGGTAGGCAAACAACTGAATCAATTCATCCACACAGCCAAAACAGCCTATTCTCTAGGAGCTTGCATTCCATGATAAGCACATCATTTCTTAACTTACTTAAGATCTGCCCCATTCCTTTTCTTTCCCCTAGTCATTGGTCCTACCTTTTTTATCTTTGCATTCTGTTTAGTAATTCTTTATGTAAAAAGGGTTTCTCTCTCTATGTGAATGTGGTTCCAAAGGGAAGGTGAAGACTAGTAGCCCTTCCAGAGGACGAGCCGAGAAGAGAGAGAGTCTACGGGCATAGGGAATGGTGTAGGTGGAAAAGAAGACAGGAGAAAAGACTGTGACTCTCCATATTGGACTGTACCTGGGATTGGCCGATCGGTACTCGTAGAACGGGTCCCTAATAAGGCACATGGGGTCGTATATTCCCCTCATTCGGCGAGGGAGGTTTGGGCGAACTCCACTATGGTTGACGGATAGATTGCGCTTAGCCCCTGAAAAAGAAAGATCTAGGGAGTCCAACTGAAACCACGGGTAAAGGAGCTCGCCTGGGAATAGATTCTCCTTTTTATGCAATTGAATCACTGGAAACTAGCATTCAAACTAGTTAGATCAATGGCTAGTAAACCTGCTATACCTGCTGGACTGGATAGATCTTTTCGCTTGCCCTAACGCTTGACTTTGCTTGTCCTATAGCTCGATAGCTTGAAAAATAAAAAAAAGATTATTCACTTGACTCCTATAATTATCTAAATTGATGGAACTCTCACTTGAGTAAGCGAACTCTAGATGTATTTGATCCGTCCCTGCGGAAAGAAATTCATAATCGAAAAAAGCTTTCCCTTTTGAGGTTTCGGATTATGAGGGTTCCAAACCATGTTCTCCAGTGCAGTTTTCATCTCGAGGTAGCATCGGACCCGAGTGGGTATCCTGGATAGAGGCTATGGTTCGCCATCCTGCTCACAGGCAGAGACTGAGTGATGCTGGTATACTGGACGCCATCATGTTGAGTGGCGAGCTTAAGGTCACTCCCGATCCTGATCAGAGTGTGTGTGTGGCGGAACCTGTTTGCCCGCTGGAGTACTGAGACGCACACCTTCATCACTGCTTGGGGGGAGATAGGCATCATCATGGATCTAATTTGGATGAATACACGGGAAGCCCAGAGACCTCATTTGGTATTGTGCGGCTTCCTTAATTGCACTAGCGCACTCAGGTGAGCAGCAAGCCGTTGGTTGAACCAATAGGTGGCTCTGGCAGAAGGTACCACCAGACACCCAATCCCAGCAGAAGACATGTTAGTAGGGCGAATCGGCTGTCTTTGACGTAGGCGAAGGCCATTGCCTCTGATAAGCCGAATGTCCTTGTACGACTACTTTGTCTTGTGGCGTCCGCTAATAGAATAACGCGATCCCTATCTATAGTAGTTCTGTCATCTTTCTTTCCATTCCTTTAGTTCTTGAGTGAAGGAAAGAAGGTCATCGGTCTTTTCGGTTAGCGAATCTATCCTTTGCTTCCATTAATGAATGTGCAATTCCCCTCCTTTTCAATAGATGCCCTGTCGTCTCTTTATCGATCCCCTGCTCTTTGTTAATCGATATTCTCTGTACGAGGGCTTTGCCTTTGACTGTGCGGAATAAGAGCTGTGGCACTTTTGAGATATGCCTTCATTTCTTCCGTTCCTCCATCTGGTGAGTTCTTAGCCAGTGCTTGAATAGCCGTTGCTAGTGATTCCGGTACTAAAGTAAGCGGTGCTACCCTTGTCGTATCCGCGGTGGATGGTCTTGTTGCAATAGACGGTGTTACATAATCTGCTAGTATAGAATCCGCTTTGAAAGAATAGGCTGCAGGCTAATCCGCCTCTTTGAGAGGGCAGCATCCGATTTCTAACTACGAGTAGGAGCTCACTCAGAAGGATGTAATCGTTGTTCTTGTTTAGCTAACTGTTCAATCATCCTCTGGATCGAATGCCATCTTTGTTGTTACAGTTACATATTCGAAAATTGTTCAATCAGAGGCTCTTATCCTAACCACTCTTCTTGGTCTTAGAGTACCGGTTGTAACTCACAATTGAATAATCGAAGTTAGATTCAATTAAGATAATAGCCGATTAGATGCGTAAGAGAGCGGACGAAATGATATCGAGATAAGAGAAGCTGAGGATGAGTTCACCGCTGCTGATCCTTTGTCCATTTAGAAATCCAGCTTCAACCCAGCATACGTCTGCCGTGGGAACAGGAAAAACGGAAATGTACTTTTTTGTTGAAGTCTTTCCCCTTGGGGGGTGCCTCGCACGTCTTGGAAGAATCTTTCTTTGTATCTGAAGTTGTTGGCCCAGTGAGGAAAGGACCTAGAAAAAGCAGAGAAGAGGGGACCTCGCCGGAGAAGCCGAAGCCCCGAAAGTATGCTTGATGACTTCCTTATAAATATAAATAATTTGCCTGTCTTCAGTTAGTAGGAACCGGGCGTCTCCCCCTTAAAAACTATGGGATGTGTTGGAAATTCGTATGTGATGCCCGACCTGCCTATTTCTTTGGAACGTGCTACGAGATTCACAATCCATCTCTCTAAGGCAATCTTTAAGGCGGAGAAAGAGGAGTTTAGCTAGCTTGATAGGAGTCAAGTTCTCCCTGGCTTAAACTTTCTTTTAGTGGAGATCCTCAAGGCTAGAGGCACTGCACAGCTTAAACAGTTCATTTTTTTGAGAGGCTAGGCGCCTATAACTAAGAAGTCGTAAACCCTGAGCCCTTTAAAGCGCTGGCTTAATAGAGTCTAGGTGAAATCCCTATTTGCCTCCAAGTAAAGTTCCTCACTCAAATCCTTACGCCGGAAATCCAATTGTTGAGCACAATTCCTTGCGCCTGAATCTTCCTATTCTGGAATTCACCAATACCTCTTTCTCTAGTCTCTATCTTCTCTTTTCCTTGGTGTATTACCGGTGGAGAGTTAGTTCTCTTTAGCCCTCAAAGAAGCAAGCTTGGCTAGTGACGAGGAATCCCCTGGGTCTTCAAAGAAGTGCTGCAAAGGAATGCTTTAGCCGCCCTAACCTTTTCTTTGTTCCTAGCCTTTGACCTAGCTTTCCCTTTCTTTCTTATACCGTGAACCCTAGCTTACTTCCTAAAGTAAGATAACTAAGAGGAGAGGAAGCGGAACGTGAACTTGCCGCTTTTGAGATCGTGCACTCGCGCTTTCAGCTCTGTTTCATACGCTAATGTGTTCTTGTTCCGAGTCAAGCTCAGTTCAACTCGTCATATATAGGGCAAGTAGTTCTGGGGGCGGTACTCAGGGGCACGCTTTCAATAATTCCCTCTTTCTTGCAGCTTTGACTACTGAACTTATGAACAGAGGACAGAGCCTTAAGCCGCAGAGAGAACTCTTTGTTCCGTCTTTCGGGTTTTAGGGCGTAGGGAGTAGGCGAGTCAGTCTATAGAGCGAGTTAAAGTCGGAAACACGTTCAGCTCAAGTGTCTTAGGGCGCTAAGCTCTTGTCGCTAGTTCAGTTACGGGTGCCAGTATTCTTGGTCTCGTCGTAGAAAGTGTTTTTTTGCTGTCCGGTAGTCGTAGTCCAATTCTTCTTTCTCGGGCTTTTTTTTAAGATTTGAATCTGAAGGCTCGATGTAATTGAGGATTATCTCCAAGAGAATGTTTCTGTTCCCTTATCCGCGATTCCGGTTCTCGATCGAAGGCCGGGCTAAAAATCGTTTGTTTTAGTACACAAGACTCGCAACAAAAGGCTTATAGCCGAACTGAGACAGCAAGCGGATTAGAATAGATAGAGTTTCCTTGTTCTTGTTACGGTAGCTAGGAAGGTACGCTCTAAAGGAAATTCTGTAAGCGGATGCCAATGATAGAGCTAGGCCAATGCCCATGATAAAGACAAGGACAAATGCCAAGAAGGAAGGCTAAAATGAAACAAGCGACGGGATGCCACTAAACAAGCAAACTAAGCTAATACCAGTCTTGCTCCTCCATAGAAGTTCTTGGAATGCCTCTTTCTCACAAAAAGAGAGGCCTACGAGAGGAGACTTATTCAATAGAAGAGAAGCCTATTTCTGCCGACCCTACTTCACTTCCTTATAGTGCCTTGCCTACTGTCTTTGAATAATGCTGCATTCCAGGGCGTAAAAGAAAGCTTATTAGAGCATTGAATTGACCTCTAGTACCTGACTTATCATATGGCTTTAACAGGCTTTCTTACTAAAGACAATAGACATACAGACGACAAACTAAAGGAATAATGGACAGACTGAGCTAGACTACCAGAAATGGGGACTAAGCAAACCTATTTTGAATTTAAAATAAAAGAAGGAATTGGTAATCGCACATATGAGACTTCTTGCTCCTTCTTGCTTAACGTAAGGTTTGCTGCTACCTTCCCTTCCTTAAATGTTTCAGACAGTCATGCCAGCTTTCCTCTTAAACCTTCCACCAGACCTCAAATTGTACTTCGAGCCATCTCTGCTTTGCCCGCTACTAGACCCGTCCCTATTCTCTTGAGAAACAAATAAACCCTATTTTTTATTATTTGAAATAAACTCATTCTGCTTATCAGAACCAGCCTCTATAACGACTCCAACCCCTTCGTTTTGCACCACCACATCGGAATGCTTATCTCCTTCCTTTATATTAAAGTAAAAACATCTTGCATATCAGATAGTCCTACAGCCGAAGTAGCTCCTCCAGCAAATTCCATCAAGTTGAACTCTGACGACGCCTCCTTTTCTTTTTGCAAACTATATTCGGAAGATAAAGAGTTATTGTGGCCAGACCAACTATTGAAATGTAAAGGATTGAACTTAGTGAACGACTATATTCGTTACGTTCTGATATAAAGGACGGTATCAACACCTTTTGCATCTTTTCAAGGAAGGAAAGTGGCTTGATATTGGTTCAAATCCAATTCGTGAGAAGAGTCCAATCCCGAGCAGAGTTCATACGTGAAGTTTCATTGTTGAATGAAGGTGAGTTCAAGGGCTTCTTTGATCGGGAAATGCACGCACTTCTTTTGTTGTCGTTAAGGTCCCTTCCCCCTGAGTTCAAGATGTCCCTTTCCGCTTCTCTTTCAGCAACTTTCAAAATTTCATTTCGCTCCTCTCCCGTAGGTCGAGACTTGAAGTACCTACTCCTAGTCCGAAAAGACTAGCAAACATGCTACCGTTAACCATGCTACCAGGCCTAGCTACCACAGAGAAAGTCAAGCCGGCTCTTCCTGCTCTCGTATCCGAGGAAAGCGAACTTCATTCCTAAGCGGTCCTAGTCTTTTCTTGGTGTGATCGTATCCGCGTACGAATCCTAATAATGGGAGTGATGGCATAGAAGGAGCTGCAATTGAATCAAAGAAGAAGTTGTTGTGCTAGAATCCACTGTTACAGAATAGGCTGCTATAGAATAGAATCAGCTCGGTCCTTTCTTCCTAGATGCCTTTCATAGCTATCCGATGATCCTGTAACTACCGCTGCCGAAGGGCTTTCCCAAGTTGACCCTCTGATCAACGTTTTCGCTTGAATGCGCCTTTCAGATCTGCTTCCTGAGCCATTTCCAAACGCCGACAAGGAGGAAGCGTAGCGGGAAGGTATGAGTGAATACCCGGTTACCCCGTCGCTTTATGGCTGACAGGAGTAGTGAAGGAAAGAGAGAAAGAGGTTGCTAGGAAGGAGGACACGGATGCCCAGAATCGGACAAAGAATGGGAGGAGATTCCTTTTTACAGAAGGGAGCGGTAATAATACTTTTCCGTCTCAACAGCGGATTGCGCATAGCCCAAGGAATAGGGAAAAGCAGAATGCTCACTTGCACCAACAAAGCAGGATCTGTTAACAGCCTGTCTTCCCTTTTCGCCTAGGTCTCTCTTCCTCAGAGATTGAATACGCGAAAGCAGAAGTTCAATCATTTCTCATTCACTTCAAGCCAAGTGCGAAGATTGATAGATATAAAGCAAGGTTAGTGGCAAGAGGATTCACACAAACCAAAGGAATATATTATGACGTGTAACTCTAAGAGGAGGTCGGCGTGAAGAAAGGCCTTCTTTTTCTTTCTCGACTTGCAGAGCATAGAATGTCGTATCCCAACATTTCCACAATAGGACCTTTCCTAGCCTTCTTCTTTCATCAGCTGTGAAAGAAGCTTTTGTTCACGAATCTTCTGTTCGCTTAAGACGAGAACAAGCAGGAGGGTAACAGGAAAAAAAAGAAGTGAGGTACGTAGTCGCTTTCCCGTCGCTCAATTTGACTATTGTTCTGACATCGGAAGATTTTCTATAAGATCAGTTCTCCGTCGCGGCTTTTGGTAAACACCCCTCAACCACTATTATTACTATACGAGATTCATTCTTTCTATTACTATACGCGGGGGTAATGGTCTCCAACCAAAGAGACTATTCATCCTTGGGTCCCCTTTCCTTCCTAAAATCAGCCTCCAGCAAGATATCGATATATGATGAAGACTCCAGTCGTCGGTTAAATCGAACCTAGGTTTCGGGGAGCTGGGCAGAAGGAAAAAGATGCCGTCTAGCTACCAAGCGGATCATAGTGACCGCAGCATCACGTGCGAGCTAAAAAGATCGTTTGCCCAAATGCCAAAAGCAAATGAACCAATTCACTTGAGTGAAAAGGAGGGCTTTTCCTCCTTTCATCTCAAGCTCCCGCATCAACCGCTTCAATCATTTAGGAGTAAATGCCTCCAGATAAAGGCTAGTGGGATCGACCCGGCTGAGGAGAAATGGCTATTACTGATGTTGTCACAAGTCTTTCTCAAGTTGGTTAAGCTGTAAACAAGGAAAAAGAAGAAGAAGAAGAAGCTGTGATGTTTGCAAGAGGAGGAGTTGTTACGGATTCGGAATAATAGGCTCCTCGCCTTGCCTTATAGTAGAAATTATTCCAAGAACGGATTCTTAAACATGTTGTTGATTTGATAAGATCCGCTGTTGATTTCAATAGCCAAGTCAAGCTTTCCAGCAGGCGAGACAGATGCCGATTCTACCTCTGCCAACTCACTCTTTATAGCAGGATTTTCTCCATGGCAGCTCGATTTCCACCTTCAAGCTCTAAGTCAAGAAGTCAATCCAGCAGTCCGAAAGTCAGAAGGTACGGTTTCATCATCCTAAGCTACCTCACCGCAAAAAGTCCAGTCTATGGGCCCTTAGCCCAAGGATAGAGACAGGGCTAATGCTTTGGTCATACTAGATTATGACCCGAGGCTTAGCGAACTACCTTTGACGTAACTCACTTTAGAGAGAGAAGGCCGCTCAAGCAGAATCCGAATCCTACTTTCGCTAAACAAGAGCTCTTTACTGCTAAGCTGATCACAACTTCACATTCAACAACAGCAAAAAGACGACTCTAGCCCGCTCGCTGAACGCTTTGAACATTCTCCTTTCTCGGGTTCCTAGCCCAAAGATTCTAGGGTTCGAGAGAGAATTCTTACTATAATAGAAGGAAGGGAAGAAGGTAATCCAATCAGTAGAATGCTGCTTTCCGTACTATCGGTTGTTCACATTCAAGCATGACAGAGTCGGCAAGGGGAATCAGAGAAAGGGCAGTTTAGTCAAAACAGGAACACGGGAGAATTTGTTCGCTTTCGTTGTACCCCCGGATCTACTAGTCATCGCCTTTGAGCTGGGAAAAGCCTCAACGACCTGGAGTAGGCTATTCCTGATTCAGTAAAGTAAAGAAGCCTTGATCCCAAGACTACTTACCCACTCTTGCTAAAAAAAAAGGATTGGATTCTTCCTTTTATCCGGACTGACTCTAATCGTGATTTTTACTGTATTATGATACCGGGGAAATCACACAACATTTGTAGAGTTAGGCCTTTTATTCTGTTGTGCTTGGGCATGAGTAGACTGCTTTCCCTATCTGTATTCGGTACATTTTCTTGTCTAAGATAGAAGGTTTTCCCTCATCACCTGTCCCATTTGAAAGTTCTTTCAATAGTAAAAGATAAGGAAGAGGTTTAGGAAGTTTATTCAAGCAAGAAAGGGTCGATGTAATTGAGCTACGATAGGGCTATGATTCCCATCGAGAAAGAAAAGTTTACAGCTACCGGCACTGACTCGCTCACCACTACCTACTAGTAGTCTTTCCTCCAAGAGATAAAATAGAACGGCTTCTTCCTCCAACAACGGGGCTAATGCCGACTCTAAGACCTCTTATGCTTATGCCTACTCTGATCTTTCCTTTGCTTCTCTTGAGCCGAATGTGGTACTTCGTTCCTTCTATTCTATGGGTGTGCCATTTAACAAAGAAAGACGGACTCTCCTGCTTGAACGGATAGCTATTGCGAATCAAGCTTGAGAAAAGATAGGCTTTTTCCTTGTTCACTCTCCGTTCTTTCTGAAACAGAATAGAATGCCCCTACTAAAGCACCAACTGCAGTTATTCCCCCAAGAGCGGAAATAGCTTCGGTTATTTCTTCAACACAGAATCTCTCGGTCACCGACCCACCTGGGGATAAGAAAGAATGGAAAGAAGCAAAAACCGCACCAATCACAGCTTCTTCACCAAGACGCGTGAACAGCGCCTCTACGCCTTTCGCTCATTAAGTCTCAAAGAGAATGAAAGCGGTTGTGAACTCCTCCCTTAGCTCTGATTCCGCTAACACAGGGAATTTCTCTTCTAATAGCTTCTTCAATGGCTTGGTCGATCCTCTGCAAAGAAAGATCAAGAGTGGAGATGTGAGAAAAAGAGAGAGAATTCTGAGATCGGCCTAAGACGAATTCTTTTGTGGAACTCTTTGCTCCTACTATTTCTTTTATTAGTGAAAGCGGAATCAAAACTGTGCTTCAATCCCTACTTCCACCGAATCTCGTGCAGCAGGAACCATCCGACTTCTTTTTCATAGTGCACATTTGAAAGAGTGCCAATTGATGCAGAGAAGGAGCTGCATGCTTTCTTGTTCAAGAATCGGGATAGATCCCCTTGACCCCAGCCTCATCTGAGGGGGAAGGAGGTTCTTTAGTCAAAGAAGATGACATAGAATGAAAGCTGGGAGGGAGGTGACGATTCATTGAATAAGTAGTTCAGATAGCCACACAGACAGAACAGAATCGCTTGTGAAAGAAAAAGATTAAGGTGATCTTATACCTATATATTTCATATAAAAAACCCCGACTGGTACCGCTCGTGCGGTATAGTATTCGTAGATAGGACTTTAACAACACCAATAGCAGGAACGAAAGACGCAACTACTAAAAGGGACCTATAACCCGCTTTCCATGCAACCTATTCTCGCCTAGGGAGTTCTTCTATGGACCCCCACACGAATCAAGGAGCCACACGTCAGATTCGAACTGACATAGGTGAATCGGATCAACACCTATCTTCCATCAAGAGGAGTGGCTTTGGTAACGCAGTTCAGGTAACAATGAAAACGAAAGCCCCCCTACATCTGCGGGTCGTTAAACCATACCAGCTACAAACTGAAAACGATACAAAAGAAAGAAGTTGGCCCTGCTTGCAAATGAAACCGAAAATTCCCCCGTCCATTTACTACCGCTTTTCCATTGGTGTATAACCTAAATAATGCGTTGACGATAGTCTGTTTTTTTATCAAAATCTTGAAGGAAACGTGCATGTTGAAGCTTGCTCGCGTCCTTTCCACAAACAGCTTCCCGAAGCTCTGTGATGGTATGGGGACGGGGAATATGATTGTTTTATTGCTTCAGGAAGTCTCTCATTTTTTGTTCAACACCCTTTTCAAAAAAAATTGTGTTCTCATCAGGCTCCGGCGGATTCGCAGAGCTCGACGAGGACCCTTCTTGTCCCGCGCACTCCGCGGTTTCAAGAAAAAGAAAATAAAATAAAAAAACACAAAGGGAGAGGGTAAAAAGAATTTCGATAGTAGTTCCATGAACAATCCTTTGCGGGATTGGATTCGTTTTATAGTGGAAATGCCATAAAGCGCGAACCAAGATCCATGATACGAAAACCAAAATCTGAATGAGGAAGAACAGGAGATCTCGATGGATTTGGATCAATCCGTCAAGAGACAACCCGTCAAGATATGAAAGTAATAATGAATGATAGCCGAAAAGCTTTAGCTCGAGGATACCCGCTAATAAAGCGGAAACCAAAATGAAAGTGCTGAGGAAGTGAAAAAGCCACTCATACGAGTGACAAGAGATACCAGAGGAGATAACGGGCGAAGGATATTCATGATATTAGGTTGGATTGTTGTTCATTCGCTCTGCTCGCGGCGCTCCTTGCTCGCGGAGCGGCATACCGAAAAAATCAAGGTTTTGGAAGCGCAAAATGTTTGGATTTGTGACCAAGAGCCCATCCTTGATCCAAGCCGAGTTTTGCATTCCTTAGCCTTGGTGCAAAAGGCTTTTCGCAGGTCCTTTCAAGCCCATCTCGAATACGATGCGGTAGGGCTAAATAGCGCCTGCTGGTGGCTGCCACTGCCTCACACTTAAATGCCGCCAGCTCTGCCTTCCTACTTAAGGCATCCGCGACCTGGTTGGTCCGTCCAAGCTTATACTCTAGCACCATATCAATCAAACTTGGCAAGTTTGTCTTGCTTGCCATCGTGCCCGTTTTGGCGTTCGTTGGGTCAGGAAGTCACTCGTCGCCACATTATCCGTCTTGACCACGAATCGTGACCCGCCTCCACGTTCTCAAGCAGTGCACTATTGCTGTCATCTCCTTCTCTTGGCTCTAAAAGTAAAGGCCTCTCGGTCTCATTGAGCTTTCGGCTCTCATATGCTACTGGGTTACCTTCTTGTACTTGCACACCGCGGCATAGTCTGACGCATCCGTGTGTACTTCAAATGGCTTAGTGTGATCTGGCAACTGCAATACGGGGTCATCAATCATTGCCTGCTTTAGGTCCTCAAAAGCTCTTTGACACTCCCCCAACAAACATAAGGCCAGTGCAGTGCCATGATCGGTCCGTCCGTCCTTCTTTAGTTTAGGAGATTTGTGAGTTGAGCAGCCCTCTTCGAGTAACCTACGATGAATCTTCGGTAGGTAATAGTTCAAGAGCCCTAAAAAGCTCACTCACCTTGATCGCTTAGAGCCCCTCGATGGCTCTGATGCCCATCCTCATGCCCTAGGAATAGGGTCTCCGTCTGTCCAAAGGAGCATTTCTCTTTCTTTACATAGAGGGCTAAACGCGCCTTAATACCTTAAGCTCCGGAGATGGCTAACGTGGTCGTTTAACGAATGGCTATAGCCCACGATCAAAGTATACCACCAGTCGTCTAAGTACGGGTTGAATAGCTCATTGTTGAGGGTGCAGAACGTGGCAGGAGCATTGGTGAGTCAAAATCTAAAGGCATAACCAAATCAAACGCACCGTACCTTGCTTGTCACACGGGTCGTCTTTGGCTCGTCTCCTTCCGCGATACGCACCTGGTAGTAGCCCAACCGTAGATCCTACTTCGATAAGTATCTAGCGTTCGGTCGAAGAAGTCTGCAATCAAAGTGGATACTTGTTCTTGATGGTTGGGTTACCTTGTTGAGCGCCCGATAATCAATGCACAAGGCTCCCGCTTCTTCTGGAAGAAAACAGGGGCTCCCCAACCTTTTCCCCAGCAATAAAGGGAAAAACAGCCTTGGAGGCTGGAATCTAAATTTCAATAGGCCTCAATGAGTTCCTGAAATTCTTTCCTGAGCTCAATCAATCCCCTTAACTATAACTAATGGGTGCTAGTTGGGGG